TATCACTAAAGTGATATCCATATAGATATAAATATATCACTTGTGATTTTCTTTGTTACAAAACACCAATTTGAATCTAAAATTGAAATGATTCAAATGAAATCATAAGAAGGAATATTAAAGCTACCCGCTTTATTTCCATGGGATTGTAGTTCAATTGGTCAGAGCACCGCCCTGTCAAGGCGGAAGTTGCGGGTTCGAGCCCCGTCAGTCCCGTTGGATTCAATAAAAAAAAGAAGGAACCTCCGCCTTTTTTGTTTCTGGGCAAGGGGATCAAAATAGTTTCGTTTATCTTTTTGTTTTATTTTTCTTTTTTCATCAAACAAAATAAAGGGGTATTTCCATTATTTTAACTAGCACCAATTGATGGTAGAGATACATATGTAAATTTAATTATAATTATTGGGAACATTCATTCAAGACTTCAAGAAAGAGATACTGTATGGGTTTCCGCTTTTTGTCAATGAATCCCCCATTAACTCGTAAATGGAATAGGATCGCGTATAATACGTTTGCCAAGAGTACCTATATATACTTTTTGAAGTCAAGGAATTGAAAATAGTTCGAATACAACCAAGGAACGAGGATATTTAAAAAATAAGGATAAAATGAGTCTTACCTAATGAATATGCTCTTTTTAAAGATTAGAGTCGATGTCGAAGAAAAAACTCGTAAGAAAGTTTAATTAAATAGTTAATTTTTTTGAATATTTTAATTTTTTTTACCAGGACTCGTCTTTATCACATTCTCTTTCTTTGTTTTCCAAAAATATGATAGATCCTTAATTTTTTTTTAATTTCAAATTGAGCTTCGTGCTTGTTTTCTCTATTTGATTTCTATTGTCTATTTAACGTTCGTTACAAACTCTTTTTGTAAACAATCGAAGTAGCAAAAGTTTTTTATGATACTTCATCAGATGATTGTACAAGGAAAGTAAAGTACTAGGTTGTAGAAAAGAGAGCGGGGAAAAAGAATCATAAATAAATATTTTTTTGATTGGATCAGGAATCTCATTATGTATTCGATGTGGATAAAAGATCTTCCTATGTTATACTATTAAATTCTTGACGATGATATCGATTTTATAGCTCTGATATTGTTATTCATGATATTTCTTTCATTCGATATCATCGAAAGCTAATTCATCTGAGCGAGTTTACAAGCGAAAGATTTCTCATCTCTATGGGATTAAATCCCGAGATATTAAAAAAAAAATAATAATAAACGATTAAATTATGGAAGTAAATATTCTTGCATTTATTGCTACTGCACTCTTCATTCTCGTTCCTACTGCTTTTTTGCTTATAATTTACGTAAAAACGGTTAGTCAAAATAATTAATTTGAATAAAATTTGACTATTAATGAAAAAAATGGATTTGAATTTCTCATTTCTTAAATGAAATGAGAATGCATTAGACTCAGTAGTAGTATCCTAAGAGGCTCGCTAGTATGGTAGAAAGAAATCTCTTTCTACCATACTAGTCAGTATGGTTATTGTAATATATAAAGATACAAGTGAAATATTTTAATATAAAGGAATCCACCTATATCTCTCTTTTTCTTTATAAATATCAATATAAATGAAATAGAATATGAAATGTATGTACATACTTTCTCAATTTCATTTGTTTGTTTGATCCGTTTAATACAGATAATTCTAATTCGATGGAAACTTCTTCAGATTTCGAAAAGGGGTTACCCCATGAATGGTTAACGGTGTAAACCCTGAATAAAAATAGAAAACGAGTCAATAAAACAAAAATCCAATTTCGAAAAAAAAATTGCCAACCGGTCTAGAAAACTAAAACAATTGATACAGGTTGATAGAGTTTGATTATTACCGCAATTAGGAGTACTTCTAGAGTCCACTTCTTCCCCACACTACGAGAGAGAGGGAAAATGTAAAAACTACCATTAAACCAGCCCATGCGAGACTTACTATATCCATGTGAATTCTGTCCCCTATTTCTATGAATATGAAGAAACTATTCCATTATTGTTCACTAATAATAGTGAAATCACTGGTGCAGAGTCAAAAAAAGAGAGAGGTATTTGGTCACCATTGATGAACTACTCCAAAAAAATCCACTTATCTTATAAGGAGTTATTCTTATTATAGAATTTCTAGTAGAATCGACAAGATGTAAACACAAGTAAACGGAAACTTTTCGAAGTATCCAAGGAATTTGACTCACATGTATAAAGAATAAGACTTTTTCTTTCTTGTATCATTTTTTATTTTTGGAAGTAAAACGAAAGGAAATTCTTCATCTAATCTAATATTGATTGAATGACTGAGCATTCCGAGACTTTCATGAGTCTGTATCCAAAGTATCTTAGGTCCTTTCCAAAACTATTAATTTAATCCCCTCACTGGCTATCCAATCTAATTAAAGACTCAGACATATTCCCCCCCCCCCCCCCACTACATTTACGTTTTCTTTGAATCTGATAGGCAAAACTTTAGGTTAGAGAATAGAACCTCCAGAGCCGGGGGCTTAGAATCATAAAAAGAAAGTATCGAGAGTCTTTTACTACGTTTGTTTATAGTTATAACAGGGGATTTCAAATCTGTTGTTGAGGCGGCACCCGGATTTGAACTGGGGAAAAAGGATTTGCAGTCCCCCGCCTTACCACTCGGCCATGCCGCCAAAACGATAGAAACTAGATTCCAATTTTCTCTTTTTTTCAACATAGATTTTCAGTCACAAAATAGAGAATCCAGTACAAATCGGAACCATTAACTATTGACTATAAATTCATGTGACTATAAATTCATGACCGTTTTTGAATTCAAATCCACTTTTTTTTATTTCTAATAATATAAGAAAATCATTAAAAATGGATTTGTAACTAATCTATATTGAGTTTTTTCAATTAAAAAGAAATCTTCTTCAATTTCAATTATAATAGTAATTTTGAGTATATGTAAACCCCAGAATCAGAACATATGTTACGTTGTGTTATAGAGCTATAGAGCTATAGCTCTATAATGGGGTATTTTATCTCTCTAGGGATGCTTTTGAGGAGTAATTCTCAATAAATTTTTGTATTTCAATTTTTCATTGAAGAGAAAATTGAATTTTTGATAGAGCACAGCATGTGCTGTCCCAAATAGAACTGTACCACAATAAAAGAAAAAAAAGAGACATATATATCTGTGCATTCTTTTTTATTATTTTTTTTTATAAATAAAATGAATAAATAAAAAAACACAGGTTTTCTATTTATTATATGTTTATCTGCTTGAACAGATCCAATCATGAATCCATTTTTTTATGGTATGCAATCGAATTGGAATATGTAATATCATAGGTGAAAATGAAATAACTTTTTTCTAGTCCTTACAAAACTCCATAAGTTCCAGCGGTATTTCTTAATTCTGTTCCATTTGGATCTCTTTCTTATAAAAAATTCCACTAGTCTCCGTTCATACGTATTTCATACATGCCATATATCTTGGAGTTGGATAAAATTTCATGTGATTCAGTAAACAGAATAGAAATTCCATTATTGCTAGATCGAATTCTATGGATATGATTCGGTGAAGAATGAGAGATGGGATTTTTTCAATAAACGGATAAATGGGAAATTCAAAAAAGATGCTCGGGGATGGAAAAGAGGGAACATCTACAATACCTGGATTTAATCAGATACAATTTGAAGGGTTTTATCGGTTTATTGATCAGGGTTTAATAGAAGAACTTTCGAAATTTCCAAAAATTGAAGATATAGATCACGAAATTGAATTTCAATTATTTGTGGAAACATATCAATTGGTAGAACCTCTGATAAAAGAACGAGATGCTGTCTATGAATCACTTACATATTCTTCTGAATTATATGTATCCGCGGGATTAATTTGGAAAACCAGTAGGAATATGCAAGAACAACGAATTTTTATTGGAAACATTCCTTTAATGAATTCCCTTGGAATTTCTATAGTAAACGGAATATACAGAATTGTAATCAATCAAATATTACAAAGTCCTGGTATCTATTACCAGTCAGAATTGGATCATAACGGGATTTCGGTCTATACTGGCACTATAATATCAGATTGGGGAGGCAGGTTAGAATTAGAGATTGATAAAAAAGCAAGAATATGGGCTCGTGTGAGTCGAAAACAGAAAATATCTATTCTAGTTCTATCATCAGCTATGGGTTCGAATCTAAGAGAAATTCTAGAGAATGTTTGCTACCCTGAAATTTTCTTATCTTTCTTGACCGATAAGGAGAAAAAAAAAATTGGGTCAAAAGAAAATGCTATTTTGGAGTTTTATCAACAATTTTCGTGCGTAGGTGGGGATCCAATATTTTCTGAATCCTTATGTAAGGAATTACAAAAAAAATTCTTTCACCAAAGGTGCGAATTAGGAAGGATTGGTCGCCGAAATATTAACTGGAGACTGAATCTTAATATACCTCAGAACAATATATTTTTGTTACCACGAGATATATTAGCAGCTGCCGATCATTTGATTGGTATGAAATTTGGAATGGGTACACTTGATGATATGAATCATTTGAAAAATAAACGTATTCGCTCTGTAGCGGATCTTTTACAAGACCAGCTCGGGTTGGCGCTGGCTCGTTTAGAAAATGTAGTTAAGGGAACTATAGGCGGGGCAATTAGACATAAATTGATACCTACTCCTCAGAATTTGGTAACTTCAACTCCGTTAACAACTACTTATGAATCCTTTTTTGGATTACACCCATTATCTCAAGTTTTGGATCGAACGAATCCATTGACTCAAATAGTTCATGGGAGAAAGTTGAGTTATTTGGGCCCTGGCGGATTAACAGGGCGAACTGCTAATTTTCGGATACGAGATATCCACCCTAGTCACTATGGGCGTATTTGCCCCATTGACACGTCTGAAGGAATCAACGTTGGACTTATTGGATCTTTATCAATTCATGCCAGGATTGGTGATTGGGGGTCATTAGAAAGTCCATTTTATGAACTCTTTGAGAAATCAAAAGAAGCACGGAT